CGATAAGATTTTCATCTAGTCAAAGTAACGCAACTAAGAGCTCCCAATTGAAGTAGTAATATTATTGAATCATCAGAACTACTTCGATATCTATTTTATAGTTCCTATCCACAGAGTTTTTGTGAATTCATAGAATTCATACAACTTTTTGTTTTTCCATTTCTTTCTTTGTTCCGAACCATTCTTTGAATTCGAACTCTTCGTTCTTTTTCTTGATTGAATTTCTTTATTCAATATTGAATTGAATTCACAGTTACAAATGAAACGGAAGGACTTTTATTGGAATCCCTACCCCAATTCTCAGTAATAGGAGGGCAGATTAGATATATCTTTTAGCTCATATATAACTAGCCTACTATTACATATACATGTCTTTCTTCCATAACGTAAACCAACTATTTGTATCTTGGATTCAGTCGTATTTTAAAAACATTTTTCGAAACATCTATAAAGGAAAGTTGGCTTATAGCGATTATATATATTACATATACCTAGTTTGATCCCACTCTTCTAACGAAACCATTTTCTCTTGAATCTCATTTTTTGTAAACCCCTATCTTCCTTTTATTTAATTTAGAATTTAGCATTATCCCACATGGATACAATCAATCTAAATGGGCGAATTTCTTAGTCTAAATCATTGCATAGAAATATAAGTCTTTGGTTGATCTAAGTTCATGTAATTTATTCTTTATTAATATTTTCTTTTGGTCAATCTTTGAATTGAATAAAACCGACTGAAATGGGAATCGCTCTATAGAACCTAATTTTTTTTTTACAATTCCCTAATATCGTAATCTTTTTTACTATTCTTCTAGATCTTATAGATAGATAGATCTTATAGACTTTTTTGTCTATTTATGTGTATATTTATGTTCACGAAGAAGATTATCTCGAGCAAGGCATAGATTACCTTACACTAAGCTAAAAAAGACTATTTCGAAATTTAGTCAATGGTGTCCCTCCATGGATTCACCTATATAAGCCGCAGCTAAAGTTGCAAAAATAAGAGCTTGAATACCACTTGTAAATAATCCAAGGAACATGACAGGTATAGGAACCACTGAAGGTACTAAAGAAACAAGAACAACAACTACTAATTCATCCGCTAATATATTTCCAAAAAGTCGAAAGCTAAGTGATAAAGGTTTTGTGAAATCTTCTAAAATGTTAATGGGTAAAAGGATTGGAGTTGGTTGTATGTATTTACCGAAATAACCTAATCCTTTTTTGCTAAGGCCCGCATAAAAATATGCTATTGACGTAAGTAAAGCTAAAGCAACGGTAGTATTTATATCATTCGTGGGTGCGGCTAACTCCCCATGAGGTAACTCTATGATTTTCCAAGGTAAAAGCGCCCCTGACCAATTAGAAACAAAAATAAATAGAAACAAAGTTCCAATAAAGGGAACCCATGGACCATATTCCTCTCCAATCTGGGTTTTGCTCACATCTCGAATAAATTCAAGGATATATTCGAAGAAATTCTGACCGTCAGTAGGAATGGTTTGTGGATTCCGAACAGTTACAATGGCTGAACCTAATAAGATAACAATTACAACCCAAGAAGTAATAAGTACTTGGGCATGGACTTGGAAACCGCCTATTTTCCAATAGAAATGCTGGCCTACTTCCACACCAGATATTTCATATAACCCTTTTAATGTGTTAATGGAATATGATAGAACATTCATATTGTCCTCTGAAAGAAAGAAAACTTTACAAGAAATTATTTTGATTCAACCGTCTTTTTTTCGACTTGCTCACTTGAATTGTATATTTTAGATACCAACTAATCACATAATATCCCCAGTTTTTTATCTCTTTTATGAGATTCAGAAATAGTAACGGATTCCGTCAATCTATGGAATTCAAAAAAGAATTTATTTATCTTATTATTAATCAGGGATTTCGTATATAGCTAGAACGCCCTTCACAAATCGCAAATACTAATTTGTTAAGAATTAATCGGATTGAAGCTATAGCGTCATCATTCGCTGGAATCGAAATATCTGTGAGATCCGGGTCACAGTTTGTATCAATTAAACAAATTGTTGGAATTCCCAAAGTGATACATTCTTGAAGAGCCATATATTCTTCTTGCTGATCAACGATTATTACAATATCGGGTAACCCTGTCATATATTTAATCCCGCCCAAATATGTTTGCAAGTGAAATAACTGTCTCTTTAATCGAGCCGCATCCCCTTTCGGAAGGCGGTGGATTCCCCCTGTCTTTTGTTCCATTCTCAAGTCCCTGAACTTTTGAAGTCTCATTTCTGTAGTGGACCAATTCGTTAAAAGGCCGCCTAGCCATTTTTTATTAACATAATGACACCGAGCTCTTATTGCAGCCCGCGCTACTGGATCAGCTGCTTTATTTTTGGTACCAACAATTAAGAATTGTTTTCTCCTACTTGCTGCATCAAAAACCAAATCACACGCTTCTGATAAAAAACGAGCAGTTCTAGTAAGATTTGTAATATGAATACCCTTACGC